GCTATAAAATATTTGATTTTTTTGCATTGAGGGGCTTGCTGAAATTTTCATTCGAAAGTAATAGGCTAATATTTATGGAAATTTTTGGGGTGGGTTGGCGTGTAATGCATGTATATATATTCAATGCGGATGGCTAACTGGTATCCTCAACTTATTAGTCTGCACGTTCTCGAGTCTTCCTTGGTTTTGGGGTTTGACAAGGATAACAGGATTCGCTGAGCGAAGGGGGGTAGGGGGGGGTTTGTCGCGCAAAAACCAAAAAGGGGGGCATATATATAAGGGTATATTGAAGAAAGAATAAATATGTATGCACTTGATTTAAGAATATGTGATTCTTAAGTTATGTCTTTCAATATTTAACTTATATTACTCTAACAAGGAAAATGTTCAACCTTGATTCAATATTTGTGCCTGCACTCTGATATGCAAAGTGAAAGGTAACCAAAAAAAAAACCATATGCATATAAAAGAATGCCCGGCATGTGGGGTAATGCGGAGTATGTAATTACACCTGTAACCAATATGCCATTTTGGTAAGGAATTGGGGGTCTTCACTAAACAATACCTGAGATAGAAACAAGATACAAGGAATAGTTCATAAAATACCTTAACCTAGTTAAGTGTCCCTGGTTCTATCATGCATGATGTACCTTAATTTAACCGGTTGGTGGTCTCTTACTACATTAATTATTTCGATATAAATCTTAGTTGGGTTGACAAAGTATAATTAGGATATGGATTATTCAAGTAGAGAAACCTCTATCTCCAGTTTAAAATAAATATTAATTGAATTTTGATAGTTAACTTTATGTACGTTTTAGACGTTAGTACTTGCTTTGAGGTTAAAATGAATGAATAGTGAAATTTAATTGTTAGTTTTATGTATGTTAATTAGACGTTAGTACTTGCTTTGGGGTTAAGATAAATGAATGGTGATAGTACATATAATAGTACTAATACATCATGTGATATTATGCATATTATGTACTATATCATACATGTTACTATCAGAAGATAGTTTAATTTAGAATTCTGGCTTTGGGAGCCAGGGGTGGGAGTTAAAATCTCCTTTTTCTGGGCGCTAGGGGGGAATTTAACCTCCGATCTTCGGCTTACAAGACCGATGCTTTTGGACTAAGCTACTAGGGCAAGCTCATTTTAGTGCTTTATTTTCTAATCATCCTGCTAGTGGAATAAGAATGAGGAAAAGTGCGAAGTATAAGATGGATGCAATTTGTCCAATAATAACATATGGGTGTTCTACAGGTATGCCTCCAATTCATGTTAGAATTATTATATCTGCCACGAGGGTTCAAAATAAAAATTGAGTTGCGGGGCGGAATGTGAGTCCTCGTTGTTTTGAAGTATGGAGGATGGGGACTACTATTAGGATGAGGATAGAAAATAGTAATGCAAGAACTCCTCCTAGTTTATTAGGGATTGAGCGCAGGATGGCGTAGGCAAATAGAAAATATCATTCTGGTTTAATGTGTGGTGGTGTAACTATGGGGTTGGCGGGCGTAAAGTTGTCCGGGTCCCCTAGGAGGTTGGGGGAGAATAGGGCTAGTGATGTAAGGGCTAATAGCATGAGTACGAAACCAAGAAGGTCTTTATATGAAAAGTATGGGTGGAAGGAAATTTTATCTGCGTCGGAGTTGAGTCCGGCCGGGTTGTTAGATCCTGTTTCGTGGAGGAATAGGAGGTGGACAATGGTGGCGGCGGCAATAATAAATGGCAGTAGGAAGTGGAATGCGAAGAATCGTGTTAAGGTCGCGTTATCTACGGAGAATCCCCCTCAGATTCATTGAACAAGAGTGTCCCCCATATACGGAACTGCAGATAGTAGGTTTGTGATCACTGTGGCGCCCCAAAAAGATATTTGTCCTCATGGTAACACGTAGCCTACAAAGGCTGTTATTATCACTAATAGTAGTAGGACTACTCCAATATTTCATGTTTCTTTATAAAGGTATGAGCCGTAGTATAGTCCTCGGGCAACGTGTGTGTAGATACAAATAAAGAAGAATGATGCTCCGTTAGCATGTATGTTGCGGATGAATCAGCCATAGTTTACATCTCGGCAGATGTGGGCTACTGATGAGAATGCGGTTGAGATGTCTGATGTATAGTGCATGGCCAGGAATAATCCTGTCAAAATTTGTGCGATTAAACATAGTCCCAGAAGGGATCCGAAGTTTCATCACACTGAGATGTTAGATGGTGTTGGTAGGTCGACTAGTGCATCGTTAGCGATTTTAATTAGTGGGTGGGTTTTTCGTAGGCTTGCCATTATTGTTCTTGTAGTTGAACTACAACGGTGGTTCTTCAAGTCATTGGTCTCGGTTAAAGTCCGAGCAAGAATTATGACCTATTTTATATTTATGTTGTTGGTGGCTCTAATCTTGGGCTTAATTGCTGTTGCTTCTAACCCCACACCTTATTTTGCTGCTTTAGGGCTGGTGGTGGCGGCAGGGGTTGGGTGTGGGGTCTTGGTTGGGTCTGGGGGGTCTTTTCTGTCTTTGGTTCTCTTTTTAATTTATCTAGGGGGCATGCTTGTAGTGTTTGCCTATTCGGCAGCATTAGCTGCTGAGCCTTTTCCCGAGGCCTGAGGGAATCGTTCTGTTGCGGGTTATGTCTTAGTTTATTCGTTAGGGGTTGTTTTGATGGCGGGGGTATTTTGAGGGGGGTGATATGGGGGGTCATGGGTTATTGTTGACGGGTTAAAAGAGTTTTCTATGTTGCGGGGGGATGTTGGTGGTGTGGCTATAATATACTCCATGGGCGGTGTAATGTTGATTATTTGTGCTTGGGTACTGTTATTAACATTACTCGTGGTCTTAGAGCTCACTCGGGGGCTAAGTCGTGGTACTCTTCGTGCAGTTTAGATAATTGTTAGGAGGATGGCGAGGGTTGTGGTTAGCAGGAAAATAGTCAGGTATGTTTTAATTATTCCTCGCTGAATGTCATTTATAATTTTTGACATTATTACTTGGGTAAGAGTTAGTCCTTTTGGTCCCGAGGCTTCAAATCATGTTTGGTCAAGTTTGGTGGCAACTGATTGCCCCAGGGTTAAATTTAGTTTAGGGGAGAGGCGGTGAATGACTGCTGGAAAGTAACCTAGTATATTTGAGAAGTTATGTGTTGAAATTGTGGGAGTAATCTTGATTTGTTTGTGTGTTACAGCTGTGAGTTCCATAGCCACCAGGAGTCCGGCGATAGTGATCAGGAGGGCTGTTACTTTTAGGGTTATTGGTATTGTTATGATGGGTGTCTTTGAGGGCAGGAAGTTGGATGTAATAATGAGTCCTGCAATAATGCTTCCTCAGGCAAGTCGTTTAATGGGGTTAATTACTAGGGGATTATTTTCGTTAATGGGTGATAAGGCAGGAAATCGGGGGGATCCTATTGTTACAAAGAAGATGACTCGGAAGCTATATACAGCAGTGAATGATGTGGCAATTAGTGTGAGAGTAAGGGCTCAGGCGTTGAGGTAGGAGGTGTTTAGGGCTTCGATAATGGCGTCTTTTGAAAAAAATCCGGCTAAGAAGGGGGTGCCTGTTAGTGCTAGGCTGCCAATTGTTAGGTAGGTTGAGGTGGCTGGTATGAGGTTGTGAAGGCCTCCTATTTTTCGGATGTCTTGCTCATCATTTAGGCCGTGGATAATTGAGCCTGAGCATAAGAATAGTATGGCCTTGAAGAAGGCATGTGTGCAAATGTGCAGGAATGCTAGTTGAGGTTGGTTCAACCCAATTGTAACCATTATTAGGCCCAGTTGGCTGGATGTTGAGAAGGCTACGATTTTTTTAATGTCGTTTTGGGTTAAGGCGCAGGTGGCTGTAAATAGTGTGGTTAGGGCTCCTAGGCATAGACAGGTTGTTAGTGCGGCCTCATTATTTTCTATGAGGGGGTGGAGGCGGATTAGTAAGAAGATTCCTGCAACAACCATAGTGCTAGAGTGTAGTAGGGCAGATACTGGCGTAGGGCCCTCCATGGCAGAGGGAAGTCAGGGGTGTAGCCCAAATTGGGCTGATTTTCCTGTTGCCGCAAGGATAAGTCCCATTAGGGGGACGGTTGTATCAAAACTTTTTGATAGGGAGAAGATTTGTTGAATTTCTCAGGAGTTTAAGTTTATTGCAAATCAGGCCATGCTTAGGATTAGTCCAATATCCCCTACTCGATTGTAGATTACGGCTTGGAGGGCTGCCGTGTTGGCGTCTGCTCGCCCATGTCATCATCCAATTAGTAGAAAGGATATGATTCCAACCCCCTCTCAGCCAATGAATAGTTGAAATATATTATTAGCTGTAATGAGAATAATTATGGCTACTAGAAATAGGAGGAGGTACTTAAAGAATCGGTTTATGTTAGGGTCCGAGTGTATATATCATAGTGCGAACTCTAAAATGGACCAGGTAACGTAGAGGGCAATAGGGGTGAAGATAAGGGAGTAGTGGTCAAATTTGAAGCTAATATTTGTGTCAAATATGTGTGTGTTTATTCAGTGTCAGTTTGTAGTGATACTTTCTATGCCTTGGTCTAAGAAAAGTATAAGGGGGAAGAGGCTGATGAAGAAGGCAGTGCTGATAGCATTTTTGGCGTGTGTGCTTGCTCATTTTGGGTCTTGTGGTTTTGGGCTTAGTGTTGTTAATAGGGGGAAGATAAGGATTATTATGACTAAGATTAGTGAGGAGGATATCATTAGGGTTGTTAAATTCATAGCTTCTGCTTGGACTTGCACCAAGAGTTTTTGGTTCCTAAGACCAATGGATGAGCTATTATCCTTCATAAGCGTGAGGAAGCCGCGGATTTTAACCGCGGTGCGTAAGGGTTAGCAGTACTCACTGGTTTCTGTCCTTCCTTGGTGAGTAGGGGGGTTTTAACCCCTATCTTTAGAATCACAATCTAATATTTTAGTTAAACTATACTTACTAATAACATCAGCCTCATATAAGTTCTGGCTTGGTTACGAGTAAAATTACTGGAATTAGGTGAAGGGCTATTAGTAGGTGTTCTCGGGTGTGAAAGGGTGGGAGTTTTATTATATGACCTGGTGTAGGGCCTCGTTGGGATATTAGGAATATGTAGAGGGAGTAACCTGCTGTGATTAGTGTCCCTGCTCCTGTGAGTGCAATAGTCCATGGGGATCAGTTAAATAGAGTTGTAATAATTATAAGTTCCCCTATAAGATTGGGCAGTGGGGGTAATGCTAGGTTAGCAAGGTTGGCGATGAATCATCATGCTGCTGTTAAGGGAAAGATTACTTGTATCCCCCGGGCTAGAATTATGGTTCGGCTGTGAGTTCGTTCGTAGGCTGTATTAGCTAAACAAAATAGCATAGAGGATACTAATCCGTGGGCAATTATTAGAATAATTGCTCCGGAGAATCCCCAGGGGGTCTGAATTAGGATGCCCCCTGCTACAAGTCCTATGTGGCTAACAGATGAGTAGGCGATTAGTGACTTAAGGTCCGTTTGTCGTACGCAGATAGATCCTGTTATAATAACTCCTCACAGTGCTAGGACAATAAATGGATAAACTAGTTCTTTTGATAGCGGGTCTAGCATAATTATAATTCGTATTATTCCGTATCCCCCCAGTTTGAGCAGCACTGCTGCTAGTACTATAGATCCTGCAACGGGCGCTTCTACGTGTGCTTTAGGAAGTCATAGGTGTACGCCGTATAGGGGTATTTTTACTAGGAATGCAATAAGACAGCCCGCCCATCAAATTTTGTGGCTTCATGAGTTTAGTAGCATCGGCTGGGAGTACTGAATTACTACTATGGATAGTGTCCCGGTGGACTGCTGAAGAAGAAGGAGTGCAACCAGGAGAGGCAGGGAGCCTGCTAGGGTGTAGAACAAGAAGTAGGTGCCGGCATTAAGTCGTTCGGCTTGGTTTCCCCATCGGGTAATAATAATCAGGGTAGGAATTAGGGTGGCTTCAAATATAATATAAAATATGATGATCTCTGTGGCGCCGAATGCCAAGATTAGGAAGGTTTGTAATGAGGTGAGAAGTGTGATGTATAGGCGTTGTCGGCTGACGGGTTCGGGGTTGATATGGTTTTGGCTGGCTAGGATTATTAGTGGGAGCAGTCAGCATGTTAGTACTAATAGGGGGGTTGATAGTGGGTCTGTAGCTAGGTAATGATTAGACATTGTTCACCCGGTCTCGGATGTTCATTTTAACCATGTTAGGCTAATAAGGGCGATAAAGAGGCTGTGGGTAGTAGCTGCTGTTCATAGCCATTTCGGGGAGACCAGCCAGATTGTTGGGAATAGCATAATTGTAGGGGCAAGAACTTTTAGCATTGTAGAAGGTTAAGGTTCTGTAGGCGATCAGTTCCGTGGGTCCGGGCTGTAGCTACTAGAAGGGCAAGGCCTGTGCTTGCTTCGCAGGCGGAAAAGGCTAGTAGGAGTATGGGGGCTGTGGAAAAACTTGTAGACTCAAATTGTAGGGCTCAGAGGGCCAGCGCAATAAATAGGGATAGTATTATACCCTCTAAGCACAATAATGCGGAGAGTAGGTGGGTGCGGTGAAATGCTAGTCCCATGAGTCCTAAAATAAATGCTGAGCTAAAGCTGAAGTGTACTGGTGTCATAAGGGGGTCGTGGATTTAAACCACAATTTTCTGAGTCGAAATCAGAGGTCTTACTTTAGACTAACCTCCCTATTCTGCCCATTCTAGGCCTCCCTGGGTTCATTCATAGATTAACCCTAGGGTTAGCAGGACTAGAACGGTAGTTGCTCAAAAGAATGTTCCTGTGGGGTTATGGAGTTGGTCTCCTCATGGTAGGGGGAGAAGGAGGGCAATTTCTAGATCAAATAGGAGAAATAAGATGGCGACTAAGAAGAACCGCAATGAAAATGGTAGTCGAGCAGATCCCAGTGGGTCAAATCCGCATTCATAGGGGGAGAGTTTTTCTGCGTCCGGGCTTATCTGAGGCAGTCAGAAGGACACAACTGCTAGGATTAGGGATAGGGTTATTGCAATAGTAAGAATAGTTGTAATTAAGTTCATTATCTTTCCTTGGGGTCTAACCAAGACTAAATGATTGGAAGTCACTTGTACTAATTTAAATACTAGAAAGATATGATCCTCATCAGTAGATGGATACATAGAGGAATAGTCACACTACGTCAACAAAGTGTCAGTATCAAGCAGCGGCTTCGAAGCCGAAGTGGTGCTCAGAGGTGAAGTGGTATTGAATTTGGCGAAGGAGGCAGACAGCTAGGAAAGTTGACCCAATAATGACGTGTAGTCCGTGGAAGCCCGTGGCTACGAAGAATGTGGAGCCGTAGACTCCGTCTGCAATGGTAAAGGGTGCCTCATAATACTCTATGGCTTGTAGGGCAGTAAAGTATATTCCCAGCAAGATTGTCAGAGCAAGGGACTGAATAGCTTGTTTTCGTTCGCCCTCTATAATACTATGGTGGGCCCATGTCACTGTCACCCCAGATGCTAATAGTACTGCTGTATTAAGAAGGGGTACTTCAAAGGGGTCAAGTGTGGTAATTCCTGTAGGGGGTCAACACCCCCCCAGTTCGGGTGTTGGTGCCAAGCTTGAGTGGTAGAAGGCCCAGAAGAAGCCTAGGAAGAAGAATACTTCTGAGGTAATAAATAGAATTATTCCATAACGTAGGCCTTTTTGTACGGGGGGTGTGTGGTGGCCTTGGAAGGTTCCTTCTCGAATAATGTCTCGTCATCATTGGAATATTGTCAGGACTAGAAGGACTAAGCCGAGAGTTATTAGCGTTGTTGAGTGGAAGTGAAATCAGATTGCTAGGCCGGATGTTATCAGTAGGGCACCGATAGCTCCGGTTAGTGGTCATGGGCTGGGGTCAACCATATGATATGCATGTGCTTGGTGTGCCATTAGACGTTTTCTTGTAGGTATAGGCTCAATAGCAGGACAAAAACGTAGGCTTGAATTATTGCTACTGCAACTTCTAGGAGTGTGAGGAGGAAGAGAATAGCCGCGGTTAAGAGCGCTACTGTTGGCATTATTGGTAGTAACACAAATACGGCTGTGGCGATAAGTTGAATTAATAGGTGGCCTGCTGTTAAGTTGGCTGTGAGCCGTACTCCCAGGGCCAGCGGTCGGATGAATAGGCTAATTGTTTCGATGATAATTAGTACGGGGATTAGGGGGATAGGGGTCCCCTCTGGAAGAAGGTGACCGAGGGCCACTGTTGGTTGGTTTCGCATGCCAATAATAACAGTAGCGAGTCATAATGGTACAGCAAATCCTATATTTAGTGATAGTTGTGTTGTGGGTGTAAAAGTATATGGAAGAAGGCCCAGTATATTAATAGTGATGAGAAATACTATTAAGGAGGCAAATAGTAGGGCCCATTTATGACCCCCTGTGTTTAGGGGTAGGAGTAGTTGATTAGAAAATCGATTAATAAATCATGTTTGAAGGGTAATGAGTCGGTTGTTTAGTCATCGGGACGAGGGTGTTGGAAATAGAACTCAGGGCAGTGTAATTGCAATAGCAATAAGGGGAATGCCAAAGAAAGAGGGGCTTGCAAATTGGTCGAAGAAGCTTGTTATCATGGTCAGTCTCAGGGTTCAGTTTTGTGTTTCTCTTTTCCCATGGAAATGGGTTCATTAGGTGCCGTGTGGTTTAAAATTTTAGCGGGGATAATGGTAAGGAAAATGATTCATGAGAATACTAGAATAGCAAATCAGGGGTTGGGGTTTAGTTGGGGCATTCACTAGAGGTGGTCGGTAGTCACCAAACTTTGGCTTAAAAGGCCAACGCTTTGTCCAATAATTAGCTTTCTAGTGAGGCGTCTTCTAGTATAAGTGAGGATCAACTTTCAAAGTGTTCTAGTGGGACGGCTTCGACTACAATTGGTATAAAACTGTGATTGGCGCCACAAATTTCAGAACACTGTCCGTAGAACACTCCTGGGCGCGAGGTGATAAAGGCAGTTTGATTTAGTCGTCCGGGTACTGCATCTATTTTTACACCGAGGGATGGAACGGCTCAGGAGTGTAGTACGTCCTCGGCAGATACTAACACACGAATCGGTGATTCTACCGGGACTACTATCCGATGATCTGCTTCTAGGAGGCGGAATTGACCTGTTGTAAGGTCTTGGGTTGGAATCATGTAGGAGTCGAACCCAAGGTCCTCATAGTCTGTGTACTCGTAGCTTCAGTATCATTGATGTCCCATTGCTTTAATTGTTAGGTGGGGGTCGTTGATTTCGTCCATAAGGTATAAGATACGAAGGGATGGCAGGGCAATTAAAACTAAGATCACAGCCGGCAGGACGGTCCATACGATCTCAATCTCTTGGGAGTCTAAGATGTATTTATTTGTGAGTTTAGTTGAAACTATTGCAACAATAATATAAAGCACTAAGGTGCTGATTAAAAATACAATTATTAGGGCGTGGTCGTGGAAGTGAAGAAGCTCTTCTATAACGGGTGATGCCGCGTCTTGGAATCCTAGTTGTGTGGGATGTGCCATTAAATATGATTAAGACATACAGGGATTTAACCTGCAACTTCACCTTGACAAGGTGATATAATTTATGTTTTACTAATGTCTTCAGAAGAAAGTGACAGAGTGGTTATGTGACTGGCTTGAAACCAGTGTATGGGGGTTCAATTCCTTCCTTTCTCGTTAATTTGATTGAACTTGGACAAATGCAGGCTCTTCAAATGTGTGATATGGTGGGGGGCAGCCATGAAGTCATTCCACATTTGTTGTAGTTAATTCTACTGATAATACTTCCCGTTTAGCGGCGAAGGCTTCTCATAAAATAAAAAGGAATATAATTACAGCTACTAGGGAAATAAGGGATCCGATAGATGATACTGTATTTCATAGGGCGTAGGCGTCGGGGTAGTCAGAGTACCGCCGTGGTATCCCTGCTAGACCTAGAAAGTGCTGCGGGAAGAATGTGAGGTTTACACCAATAAATATTACCCCAAAGTGGATTTTTGTTCAAGTGTCGTTTAAGGTATATCCTGAAAATAATGGGAATCAGTGTACAAAGGCTGCCATAATAGCAAATACGGCACCTATTGACAATACATAGTGGAAGTGGGCGACTACGTAATATGTATCGTGCAGTACAATGTCAAGTGATGAGTTAGCTAGAACAATTCCTGTTAGTCCGCCCACCGTAAATAGGAAAATAAATCCGAGGGCCCATAGTATGGGCGTTTCTCATTTAATAGAGCCCCCGTGGAGCGTAGCAAGTCAGCTAAACACTTTTACGCCTGTTGGGATGGCAATAATTATTGTTGCCGATGTAAAGTAGGCTCGGGTGTCTACGTCTATTCCAACAGTAAATATGTGGTGAGCCCATACGATAAAGCCAAGGAGGCCAATGGCTATTATGGCTCAGACTATCCCCATGTAGCCGAATGGCTCTTTTTTGCCGGCGTAGTATGCTACGACGTGTGAAATAATGCCAAATCCTGGTAGAATAAGAATATAGACTTCTGGGTGGCCGAAGAATCAGAATAAATGTTGATACAGGATTGGATCTCCCCCCCCTGCCGGGTCGAAGAATGTGGTATTGAGATTGCGGTCCGTAAGAAGTATCGTAATTCCAGCAGCTAAGACTGGCAGCGATAGGAGGAGAAGTACAGCTGTCACAAGCACGGCCCATACGAACAAGGGTGTTTGGTATTGGGAGATGGCTGGGGGTTTTATATTAATTGTTGTAGTAATGAAGTTAATAGCCCCTAAAATTGATGAGACCCCTGCTAGATGGAGTGAAAAAATTGTTAGGTCTACTGATGCCCCTGCGTGGGCCAGGTTGCCTGCAAGTGGCGGGTAAACAGTTCAGCCGGTTCCGGCTCCGGCTTCTACGCCAGAAGAGGCTAATAGTAGTAGGAACGATGGGGGCAGGAGTCAGAAGCTTATATTATTTATTCGAGGGAATGCTATATCAGGCGCCCCAATTATTAGGGGCACAAGTCAGTTTCCGAATCCCCCGATGAGAATTGGCATTACTATAAAGAAAATTATTACGAAGGCGTGGGCGGTGACGATAACATTATAAATTTGATCGTCGCCCAGTAGCGACCCGGGTTGGCTTAGTTCGGCTCGAATGAGAAGGCTAAGGGCAGTTCCCACCATACCGGCTCAGGCACCAAATACAAGATATAGGGTGCCAATGTCTTTGTGGTTTGTAGAAAAGAATCATCGCGTAATTGCCACAGGTAGGGTAGCCGAGCGTTTAGGCGGCGGATTGTAGCTCCGAAGACAGAGGTTTGAGTCCTCTCCTTGCCACAAGCCCCGTGGTGAAGAAACATGTTGGATTGCAAATCCAAAGACGTAGAGTAATACTCTGCCGGGGCTTTCCCGCCTTACTCGGCTAACGGCGGGAAAGTAGATGGATGCTCGCTGGCTTGAGCGCTTAGCTGTTAACTAGGAGTTTGTAGGATCGAGGCCTTCCCATCTAGTAAGGCCTTAGTTTAATTAAAACATTTGATTTGCAATTAGAAAATGCAAGATAGACTCTTGTAGGTCTTAGTCAGGGGCTAGAAGATTTTCACTTCTGCTTAGAGCTTTGAAGGCTCTTGGTCTGGGTGCTATCCTAAGTCCCTTAGCTGGTTAGCATCAGGATTGCTGGGGTTACGGGCAAGAGGCCCAGTGCTATTGTGGTAAAGATAGATAGTGGTAGGGAGGTTTGGGCCGTTTGAGTTCGTCATTGGGTGGCGTAATTATTTGTGTTGGGGGAGATGGTAAGTGTTATTGCGTAGCAGAGGCGCAGGTAGAAGTACAGGCTGAGGAGGGCGGCGAGGGCCATAGTTGTGGCAGTGAGGGGTAGGTTCTGTTTTGCCAGTTCTTGTAAAATTAATCATTTTGGTATAAATCCTGTAAAGGGGGGGAGCCCCCCCAATGATAGTAAAACTAGGGCGGTGGTGGTTGCTAGAATGGGGTTGCTTGACCAGGTCATTGTGAGGGCGTTAATTTTTGTAGTGGATGATGCTTTTAGTGTGAGGAATGCTGTTGAGGTCATGAAAATATAGGTTGCTAGTGCTAGGAGTGTAAGTTGGGGGGTGTATTGAAGAATAATTATTATTCAGCCTATGTGGGCAATAGAAGAGTAGGCCAGGATCTTTCGTAGTTGAGTTTGATTTAACCCTCCTCAGCCCCCCACTAGTGTAGACATAAGCCCTAGTGTTGTTAGTAGAAGCGGGTCGATGGTTGGGGCAATTTGGACGATGAGGGCAAGTGGGGCGAGTTTTTGTCAAGTTGCTAGAATTAGACCTGTTAAAAGGTCTAGTCCTTGTAGGACTTCTGGTATTCAAAAGTGTATTGGTGCTAGTCCAATTTTAAGTGCGAGGGCGGTCATGAGTATTGTAGTGGCGACGGGGCTTGATATGTTACCCATATCTCATTCCCCCGTAATTCAGGCATTTGTTGTACTTGCAAATAGGATTATTGCTGCTGCAGTGGCCTGTGTTAGAAAATATTTAGTGGTGGCTTCTACTGCTCGGGGGTGGTGGTGCTGTGCTATCAGGGGAATAATCGCTAGGGTATTAATTTCTAATCCTATTCAAGCCAGCAGCCAGTGAGAGCTGGCGAAAGTTAGGGTGGTTCCTAGTCCCAGGCTGGATAGCAGAACTGTAAGTACGTAGGGGTTCATTGATGGAGGAGGGACTTTAACCGTCATGTTCGGGGTATGGGCCCGAAAGCTTAATTAGCTGACCCCATCTTAGAAAGTGGTGTAGAGGAAGCACTAAGAGTTTTGATCTCTTGGGCATGGGTTCGACCCCCTTCTTTCTAAGAACTGGGGGGATTTTAACCTCCGTTGGTCACTCTATCAAAGTGGTCCCTGGGCATTCGGGCACAGTTCCGGCATTATAGTTGTGGGGGGAGGCCTGCTATTGCGATTGGGAGGGCAGTGTGTCATAGTACGAGGGCTAGTGTGAGGGGGAGGAAGTTTTTTCATACTAGGTGTATTAGCTGGTCGTAGCGGAATCGTGGATAGGAGGCTCGGACTCAGAGGAATACAATTGACAGGAGTGCGGCTTTGGTTATGAGGCTAATTGTTGTCAGTTCGGGTATATTAGGCAGGTGTGATGCCCCTAAAAATAGTACGGCTGACAGTGTATTTATCAGAAGAATGTTTGCGTACTCAGCTAGAAAAAATAGGGCGAACGGACCTCCTGCATACTCTACGTTGAAGCCGGATACCAGCTCTGATTCTCCCTCAGTTAGGTCAAATGGTGCTCGGTTCGTTTCTGCTAGGGTTGAGATATATCATATTGCGGCCAGGGGCCATGCAGGGGCTAATAGTCAAATGCTTTCTTGGGCCGTATTAAATGTTTGTAGTGTGTATCCTCCCGAAAAGATAATTACTGAGAGTAGGATCAGCCCGAGGCTTACTTCATATGAAATTGTTTGGGCGACTGCTCGTAGGGCTCCAATTAGTGCGTATTTTGAGTTTGATGCTCATCCTGATCCCAGAATGGAGTAAACTGCGAGGCTTGATAGGGCCAGGATAAATAGGACTCCCAGGTTTAAATCAATTACTGGGTATGGGAGAGGTATGGGTGCCCATAGCGTTATGGCTAGGGTTAGTGCGAGGATGGGGGTTGCTAGAAATAGAAATGGGGATGATGTTGAGGGGCGGACGGGTTCTTTAATAAATAGTTTTACTCCATCGGCAATAGGTTGAAGTAGTCCGTAAGGTCCTACAACATTAGGACCTTTTCGTAGTTGTATATACCCTAGGACTTTTCGTTCAATAAGGGTTAGGAAGGCCACTGCTAGCAGGACTGGTACAATATAGGCTAGGGGGTTAATTAAGTGATTTATTAGAGTGTTAAGCATGAACTGGGAAGAGGATTTGAACCTCTGGTTTAAAGGGTTTAGGCCTTTTGCAATTACCATGCTCTGCCACCCCAGTATGCCCTTGTTTGGGGCGGCAGGGGTTTTTGCCCTCCCTTTATTTAATTTATTTGTTTTCATTAATTGGGGGCGGGGCGTGCTTTAAGTATGGGCCCCCCTTTTCTGATCCTTTCGTACTAGGAAAAGTAGCATTACAGATAGAAACTGACCTGGATTGCTCCGGTCTGAACTCAGATCACGTAGGACTTTAATCGTTGAACAAACGAACCCTTAATAGCGGCTGCACCATTAGGATGTCCTGATCCAACATCGAGGTCGTAAACCCCCTCGTCGATATGGACTCTGGGAGGGGATTGCGCTGTTATCCCTGGGGTAACTTGGTTCGTTGATCGGCTGTGGCCGGATCATTTTTGGTCAGATGTTCTGCGGCTTGGAGATGTCTCTCTCAGTTTTAGGGGTTGGCCCATTCCACTCGGAGGCTGGTCTTTCCTCCGCGGTCGCCCCAACCGAAGGTAAAAATTTTATGGTCCACTAAGTTCTTGCTTTTTATTAAGTTGTTTGACGTGGTTAAATTTGTACCTTAAGCTCCAAAGGGTCTTCTCGTCTTGTATTTTTATACCCGCTTCTGCACGGATAGATCAATTTCACTGACTTGAGGGGGGAGACAGTTAAGCCCTCGTCTAGCCGTTCATACAGGTCTCTATTTAAAAGACAAGTGATTGCGCTACCTTTGCACGGTCAAAATACCGCGGCCGTTAAACTTGTAGTCACTGGGCAGGCTGGACCTCCTATACTTAGTTGAGTTGCAGGAGGCGATGTTTTTGGTAAACAGGCGAGGCTTGTGTTTGCCGAGTTCCTTCCCCTTCTTTTAGTCTTTCCTATAAAATATAGCACCCCAGTGTAGGGTTAACGATGCTTAAGTTGTGGGGTTTTCTTGATTATTTTATTATCCACTTTGCCCTCTTCGATCTGGGTTCGTTGATTTCCAGCGGTTTGTCCGATCTGGCTTACACTTGTGCTTGGAGAAGAGCGAGTCTTCTTGTTACTCATTTTAGCATAATCTCTCCCATGTGGGCATGGGATGGCCTGATATGTATTAGGGGAATAAGATTTTTTTATCATTATAATTAACTTCTTTCTGTCTGAGCTTTAACGCTTTCAGGTTAGGTGGCTGCTTTTAGGCCCACTAGAACAGTGTGTCTTGTAAATTATGATCTTTATCCTCCTTAGAAGGTTGTATCCTTTGTTGGAGGGGCTGTACCCCCTCTAACTAACTCCTAAATATCTCTCGTAAATCTTAAGCGCATGCTTTTGGTTCGGGGGCGTATGGGGCTGAACTTCTATCCATTTCTCAGGCAACCAGCTATCACCAGGTTCGATAGGTCTGTCACTTCTACCCGGAGCTCTTCCCACTCTTTTGCCACAGAGACGGGTTAGCCCTAAATTATATAGGCTGTCTCGGGGTAGCTCACCTGGTTTCGGGGTTTCAAACTAAAGGTCTCTTTGCTTGAGGGTACTGGCTAAATCATGATGCAAAAGGTACAAGGTTTAGTCTTTGTTTTTTGGTGCTTATATGGGTTGTTTCATTACTCTTTCAGCGTTCCCTTGCGGTACTTTCTGTATTGCTCTAGGTTGAACCTTTTCTGTCTCCCATACTTAGGTAAAAAAATGATTTAATTTTTGGTGTTAGGTCGTGTTTTGTTAATAATATTATTGGGTTATTTTAATTGTTAGGCTAGCTGTTTGGCTCAGGGTGATCCAGATTGCATGGATGTCTTCTCGGTGTAAGTGAGATGCTTAGCTGACTCAGCCACGCCCTGAGTTTAATCCAAGTGCACCTTCCGGTACACTTACCATGTTACGACTTGCCTCCCCTTGTCAGTGCTTTAGTATTAATTATGTTTATGCTTTTAGACAGGGGAGAGTGACGGGCGGTGTGTACGCGCCTTAGAGCCGGGTTCAAAAGGACACTCTGCTTCCTTTTTACTACTAAATCCTCCTTCAAGCACTATTTCATGTTGCATATTCGTAGTGTTCTGTGATAGAAAATGTAGCCCATTTCTTCCCGCTTCGTGCGCTACACCTCGACCTGACGTTCTGGGTTTTGCCCATTTTGCTTACTTTTATTACCTTCACAGGGTAAGCTGGCGACGGCGGTATATAGGCTGTGGAGGCTAGAAGTGGTGAGGTTTAACGGGGGTTATCGGGTTTTAGAACAGGCTCCTCTAGGGGGGTCTAAGGCACCGTCAGGTCCTTTGGGTTTCAAGCTGATGCTCGTAGTACCCGGGCGGACGCCTAAATGTGGGGGGGGGTCTGGGTTTATGGCTGAGCATAGTGGGGTATCTAATCCCAGTTTGTTTCTCAGCTTTCGTGGGGTCAGGTAGGTTTTACTAAAGCTACTTTCGTGTGTTTGGGCTTCGGGCACCTAGAAGCGTATGACAGCCAAGGGGCCATTTGGCTTTATTGTTTTATTCTCTTTAACCACCCTTTACGCCGTAGTACTATTAACTGGGGCCTCTCGTTTAACCGCGGTGGCTGGCACGAGTTTTACCGGCCCTCTTTGCCTTAACTGAGTCAAGTTTTCACTTATGGCTTAATGTTTATCACTGCTGAATTCCCTTGGGGGTGTGGCTTGGCTGGGCGTCTTGGGCTAAAGATTTGTGCCTGATGCCCGCTCCCCTTCCCCGGTTGGGGGACTGGGGGCATACTCACGGGGTTGCGGAGACTTGCATGTGTAAGTTGGGCTAAAGCTAATAGTAAGGTCGGGACCATGCCTTTGTGCATGCGGGGCTTTTTAGGGTCCATCTTAACATCTTCAGTGTTATGCTTTGCATTAAGCTACGCTAGC